GCTCAATTACTTATGATAAATTCCCATATCTTTTTTTGAATGTAATGAGCCTATCCTCTATTCTCTCTTCATATTCCAAAATAAAAATATCAAACCCAATCACTAATCCAAAACCAAAAAAGTCGGAGGACTCTTCTGACCAAACAAAAATATGTAATTGTCAGCAAAGTTGTTTCTTTTTTTTTTCAAATCCAAAAAAGGTTTATTCCTTTATACACAAAACATAGGTCGTCGATTCAGCATTGGATAAAAGGGTGGATTTAATCCCAATTTTTCTAATAAGCGATTCAAATAATTTTATCCATATGAGTGTTCTATATCGATAAATTATTCATTTTGAAAGCATCTCTATATTACTATTAATATTGTGGTAGAAAGAGTACCATGCTGCGTCTGGACTTCAAACGATTTAGCTTTAACCATAGTTAATGGTCCCACATTTTTGGTTGATAGAGAATCAAAGTGGATTTACCAACGAATCACGAAATGCTGTGGTTCTTGCATATGATTTATTTATTCAGAAGTCATTCGTGAGATCATGTACCTCTCTTTCCTAGTTATAACAGAAAAAGTACAGCTGGTTGGATCCAGCCTATTCTTGAAATAAACAACTCGCACGCACTCCCTTTCCAAAAAAAACCAATACCCCAAGCACTACACTTAGATTTATTAGATTTGTTGCTAAAATATCGGTATTAAACCCGAAACTCCCGGCGGACGGCCAGTGACCCAAAGAAACGAAAGAATCGGTTACATTTTTCATATGATCTCCTCTTATAGATAGACTAAAAAAAAAAAAAAAAGAACAGAGTTCTTTTTGTATCGCCCTGCCCCCTTTTTTATATAGAAATTTTCCAATTTCTAAATCGAATCTTTTTTTACTCGATTTAGAAATGGCGAATTACCCCCTTTATTGAAACCCTTCCTAAAAAACCTAAAAAGGGGGTTCCTTGGACTACGAACGGGAAGGATGAAAGCGAGTGGGTATGCTAATTCCGCATCCGCAAATCAGCCCCTCCCGTGGGTTATTTTCTCAACGAATAAGTAATTGTAGGAACGAAATCTTGATATAATTCGAAAAAGCAAATGACAGGTTCAAGGCAATAAAATATGCAAAAATTTTATTTTTCTTATTTCTAAGATTAAACAAAAGGATTCGCAAATAAAAGTGCTAATGCTACAACCAGGCCATAAATTGTTAAAGCTTCCATAAAAGCTAGACTAAGCAATAAAGTACCTCGTATTTTTCCCTCCGCCTCGGGCTGTCTCGCGATACCTTCTACAGCTTGGCCCGCAGCAGTACCTTGACCAACTCCAGGTCCAATAGAAGCAAGCCCTACAGCCAATCCAGCAGCAATAACGGAAGCGGCAGAAATCAGTGGATTCATGATAAGTTCCTCAAAAAAAAAAAAAGAAATGGTTAATGATACAGTCAGCCGATGAATTCTAACTTAATTATTCCATCGCTACAATTCATCCAGTCGAAGTCACTACAAACTTCAAATTGAAGTAATAATATTATTCAAGGATAAAAACTACTTCACTTCGATATCTTTTTTTTGTTCCTATCGACAAGGTCTTTGCGAATCCGTACGACTTTCGTCCGTCCATTTCTTTGTTCCGAACCATTCTTTGAATTCTTCGATCTTTTTCTTGATTTCATCCGTTTATTCATTCAACTCACAGTCCCAGAGGATACGTAAGGACTTCTATTGGAATACCCATCGAAATTTCTAGTAGTAGGGCAATATCTTTAGTTCATATATAACTAGTCAAATATCTAATATCACATATACATGTCTTTCTTCCATAACGTAAACCAACTCTTCATTCATCTTAGATTCAATCGGATTCGAGAATCATGCGTCGAAACAAGTTTACTTATAGCATAGTGATATTATTACATATAATATACCTAGTGTAATCTCCCTCTCCGATCCGAATCGCCCTATTTTTTCTGAATCCCCCTTTTTTTTTGTAAATTCTTCTTTCCCTTCCCCTTTCTTTATCATTATCCCGCATGGATACAATCTAAATGGACAAATTGCTTAGGCCGAATCATTGGATATAAATATCATTATTTATTTGATTGATCTAAGTTCACGCAATTTATTATTCCTGAAAATTTTTTTTTAGCAATCGCTGAAGAAAATAAACTGAAAGGGGAATCGTTCTATAGAGTATCCCCCTTTTTTTTAATCACACGTCGTAAACCACAAGAATTCTTATTAAAATTATGATTCCGAATAGGAAATATTCGGATTGGCTGAACAATATAAAACGAATATCTATTCAGGAGAGAATGGTATGATATAAGTGGACCAACCAGGAATTTTAGGAAAAAGATTTTTTAGATCTCTTTCCCCTTTTTTTTTACAATTCTCTACTCTAATATCGTATTTTGGCTATTACTCTAGATTGTATATAGTGAGTTGTATATTTATAGTTCCTAATTAGATTAGATTTTTTTTGAGCCGCGCATACGTTGCCTTGGGATAAG